TTAGAACAGCTTCCATTGAGTCTCTGCACCTATCCTTTTTTTTATTCCGTCTTTATGTATATGTATGAACCTTGTTTTGTTTTTGGAAAACAGGATTTGGCTCAGGATTGCCCATTTTAAATTCCAGGGTTTCTCTGAATTTGAAAGTTATCACTTAGTAAGTTTCCATACTAAGGCTCAATCCAATTAAGTCCGTAGCGTCTACCAATTTCGCCATATCCCCCCTTTTTTATATTAAGATCGATCTTATTATGCTGCTATTCTTTTTTTTCTTTCATTTATAATCTATCGGAACTGTAGAAGTTATTAAATTAAAAAAAAAGAATTCCTATAAAAGTCTTTCTATTTGTATTTGATTTCTTGTCTATCTTCTTTCATCTCGATCGGAGACTCCTATTTGGTCTAATCCGAAATGATTCTAACATTTCTGTATCCGCAATTCAATATAGATATATACCACATTTATTATATATGCCTCTTCCCCTCTCATTTTTCTCATGCAATTTGAGATACTCGAACGGTCGATTCTTTTCTTTTTTGTTTTGCTATTCTATATTAATTATGTATATTAATTTTGAATAACTAAGAATAAAAAAAAAACTAACTACGATTCGAGTAGTTTACTAAATTCCCGTGCATGTACAATTTCGATGTACAATTTCGGTTGTTATTCTTATGTAGGCCCGCTTAGCTCAGAGGTTAGAGCATCGCATTTGTAATGCGATGGTCATCGGTTCGACTCCGATAGCCGGCTTTTCATTATTTGTTTGATTTTTTTACTTGATTGATAATGTTTTTTTGACATCAAAGAATATTGAAAAAGCTTCTTCCCCTTTTTTCTAAGAATCACCGATTATATTATTATGTGGGAGAAATTTTCCATTATGAATAGAAAAGTTAAAGCTCTCCAGAAAAACATTATTATTGTATATACAATAACGTCTGGGAGAGAATCCATCTCATTAGTCTTTGTAGTATAATATTTCATGCCCCCCATTTATCATATTTATCCTTTAGTTCAGTTTTAATATGAAATTTCAATAAAATAAGCGAAATAAGGAGTTTTTATGTCACGTTACCGAGGGCCTCGTTTCAAAAAAATACGCCGTCTGGGGGCTTTGCCGGGACTAACTCGTAAAAGGCCTAGAGCCGTAAGCGATCTTAGAAATCAATCGCGTTCCGGTAAAAAATCTCAATATCGTATTCGTTTAGAAGAAAAACAAAAATTGCGTTTTCATTATGGTCTTACAGAACGACAATTACTTAAATACGTTTGTATCGCCGCAAAAGCAAAAGGGTCAACGGGTCAGGTTTTACTACAATTAATCGAAATGCGTTTGGATAACATCCTTTTTCGATTAGGTATGGCGTCAACTATTCCTCGAGCCCGCCAATTAGTTAACCATAGACATATTTTAGTTAATGGTCGTATAGTAGATATACCAAGTTATCGCTGCAAACCTCGAGATATTATTACAGTGAAGGATGAACAAAAATCTAGAGCTATGATTCAAAACCATCTTGATTCATCCGCCCAGGAGGAATTGCCAAAACATTTGACTTTTCAACCATTCCAACACAAAGGATTGGTCAATCAAATAATAGATAGTAAATGGATTGGCTTGAAAATAAATGAATTATTAGTCGTAGAATATTATTCTCGTCAGACTTAAACCTAACTAAAATAATAAATAATCTAAAATAATAAAATAATAAAATAAAGGTTCGGACAATTTTGCCCCCTGGTTCCTAAGTAAATATAAGCGTGGGGGGGGGGCTTTTCTCCCATTCATATATCATATATCATATTAGGGGTAGAGATATTTTTATCCTTTGACCACTCTTTACAGTCTTTTTTGTACCGCAGAAATGAGGAATACAGACTTTATTTATAGGAAAGGTGGGAATAAAGGTATCCATTCTTATGTGATTTGATATATTTCAGTCAGTAACATTGATAAATTAGATGAAGGTACGGAAAGAGAGGGATTCGAACCCTCGGTAAACAAAAAAAGCCTACATAGCAGTTCCAATGCTACGCCTTGAACCACTCGGCCATCTTTCCTACATAACGATTCTGGACCAGAAACCGAGTAAATCGCGAGTCATTCATATTACATTATTGGATAGGTGCGGTATGTACAATCTAATTTTAACTATAACTAAAAAAACGAAAAAAAAAAAAGAGAAACCACCCGTTCGAGTCCTCCCTATCCATTGATTTAAGCCGGTCTAGTTATCAGAAAGGGATGCGCGCGCTGTCTACGAATATATCTTTATTGTTTTTAACAAATTTAACAAAGAATTTTTCAAAAAAAAATTCTCTTTATTCCCCAGCGACTTTTATTTGATTAAAATTCAAAGTTTTCTATTTTTATAGTTAGTTTCTCTTTTTTTTTTTTTCTGAGTCAAGTCTCTTTTTATGTTATTTTGTACTGTACAATTCCTTTTTTGTGGGGTCGTTTTCTCACGAGAGGTAATAAAAATAAATTATAAAATG